ACCATAAAAATAGCTGCATGCGCGGCAGCACCAACTACGAGAAATCCGCCAATCCACATGTGATGTGTGAACAATGACAGTTGTGTCCCATAGTCAGTAGCTAGATATGGATAAGGCGGCATTGAATACATATGGTGAGCTACAACAATGGTTAAAGACCCTAACATAGCTAAGTTAAGAGCTAATTGAGCATGCCATGACGTTGTTAGGATCTCGTATAGGCCTTTATGACCCTGACCCGTAAATGGACCTTTATGAGCCTCTAAAATATCTTTTAGACCATGACCAATGCCCCAGTTAGTCCTATACATATGACCTGCTATCAAGAAAAGAATTGCAATAGCTAAATGATGATGAGCAATATCAGTCAGCCATAGACCCCCAGTTACTGGATCTAATCCTCCACGAAAAGTAAGAAATTCCGCATATTTTGACCAATTCAAGGTAAAAAATGGGGTTGCTCCCTCGGAAAAACTTGGATAAAGTTGAGCCAAAAGATCACGATTCAAGATAAATTCATGAGGAAGCGGAATTTCTTTAGGATCTACTCCGGCGTTTAGAAATTGGTTAATTGGTAAAGATACATGGACTTGATGCCCCGCCCAAGAAAGAGAACCAAGTCCGAGTAGCCCTGCTAAATGATGATTCAACATAGACTCGACATCTTGGAACCAAGCCAATTTTGGAGCAGCTTTGTGATAATGGAACCAACCGGCAAACAGCATTAAGGCTGCAAAGATTAATGCACCAATTGCGGTACAATAGAGTTGTAATTCACTAGTTATTCCAGATGCTCGCCAAATCTGAAAAAAACCAGAGGTTATTTGGATTCCTCGGAACCCCCCGCCCACATCACCATTCAATATTTCTTGGCCTACTATTGGCCAAACCACCTGGGCACTCGGTCCAATGTGAGTAGGGTCACTCAGCCATGCTTCATAATTGGAAAAACGAGCACCGTGGAAATACATACCACTCAGCCAAAGAAAGATAATAGAAAGTTGCCCAAAATGAGCACTAAATACTTTTCGCGAGATCTCCTCCAAATCATTGCTATGGCTATCGAAATCGTGAGCATCGGCATGTAGATTCCAAATCCAAGTGGTAGTCTCGGGGCCTTTCGCTATTGTTCTTGAAAAATGACCTGGTTTGGCCCATTCCTCGAAAGAAGTTTTTATGGGATCCCTATCTACCAAAATTTTGACTTCTGGTTCCGGCGAACGAATAATCATTGAGTCCTCCTCTTTCCGGACAACACATACAAAGAAACCCGCCAACAGTCAAATAATTAATGAATCTCTGAGAGCTCTTTCTAATTTTTTTATTCTCCTCAATCTCCCATCCTTTTTTTTTTTTCAGTTATTCACTCGAGCAATTATGATCTATAAGTCGATTCGTGGCAAGTGTTCGGATCTATTATGACATAGCCATGCGGCGCATAACGGACCTTTTGAATCGTCTAAAATCCTTTCGGGTCTTTGTGTTGATCCAAAAATCGTTTTTTTGCGCAACCCGGCGTATTTATTCACATCTCAATTAGATGTTCTTAGATGTCGTTACGTTATGTCTTCCATTACCCCCAACATAGACATATTTATTTCTTCTTATTTTATTCCAAATCCCATGAAAACAGGCATGGATCATTGCAAAGAAATAGATATTCGACTCTATCTGCGTATCATTTATACTTCTGCCTATCGTTTATATCCCATACGAAATAGAAAATGCTCTTTGAAAGGATATAATGAAATTCTTTGGTTGTTTTTGTCATAAATCAGACTAATAAATCAAAAAAGAGTGCTCTTATTCGAAACGCCTTGTGATCTTCAACCAATTTTTGGCTTCAATATAATTACTGGGAGTAAGCGCTATAGCCTGTTTCCAATACTCAGCGGCTTGATCAAACCAAGCTTCCGCAATTTCAGAATCTCCCTGTCGAATGGCCTGTTCCCCCCGGTCAGAATAGGCTGTTCAATTCCTTCCTCGAGAACCGTACTTGAGAGTTTCCTAACTCATACGGCTCACAATTCTTGTGGTATCCCGTTTTTTCAATCTACACCATCTAATATCTAATAGAATGAGCTAATAGAATGAGATTTCTCAGAGATCTCTCTCCCTTGTTTTTTTTATCTATCGGGTTAACAAAAAGAGATTAATATTAATTGTATGAGTTTCAAACTTGAATTTGGTTTCATATTTATTATTAATAATAATAATGAATTTTTTTTTTTCGTTTTATCTTTTCTCCCACCCTCAACATAGGCAGTTCAAATATTGCTAGAAGTTTCTCAAAGGTAACTATCTCGGTTTCATAGAAAAACAGATTTTATAGAAAATCTTAGAAAAAGTCTTTTCTTCATATTCCTATTATATATTTTATATATTTCATTTTCTTTCTATTTGAATTTTAAATTCTATTAAAACTAGAAAGAAAAACAAAGACTTACTATCTTTGGGATCTGATGCTACACCGCTGCTCAATACCTTAGTGGATCAACTTTATTACATACGTCGATTCCTAACTTTTTTCTTGTATCATGACTTAAATTAAGTAAGCAGTTATTATTGTATCGTCCCAAAACATCACTAATTGATCTTGACGGCGCTTTCTTTATCAATTGGATCCTTTATCCATAGAATATAGAAGAAAGTATCTAGGCATATCTATTTCGTGATATTTCGACTTCTAAGAAGTTCCTTTCTTTGCTACAGCTGATAAAAATCGTTTTGTGGACGATGCTTATGTAGAAAAACCCATTTTTTTCTAGTATTTACTACTCTTTTCTCTTTCCTTTTTTCTTTACTCCTTTTTTCTTTACTATAGTGGAGATAGCCGCACGTAATGACAGATCACAGCCATATTATTAAAAGCTTGTGGTAAGAAGGGGTTTCGTTCAAGTGCTCTAAAATAATATTCTAAAGCTTTCGTATGTTCTCCGTTCCTTGTGTGAATAAGGCCTATGTTATAGAGTATATAACTTCGATCATACGGATCAATTTCTAGTCGCATAGCTTCATAATAATTCTGTAAAGCTTCTGCATAATTTCCTTCGGATTGAGCCGACATCCGTTACGGTCGTCTTCATTTTTAAGAATCTCCGTTCCAGAACCATACGTGAGATTTTCACCTCATACGGCTCCTCCCTTAGGTGCATAATGAGAATAATACATGGAATCAAAAAAGAGTGCAAAATTCTCGTTATGGACTGAGTGGGGCTAGTGTTTTTACAAGAAATCTCTAGCCAACCTTCCTGCCAAAGATTTTTTTAACATCAAATGGGTTAATCTTAAATAAAAAATGGTAACTTCAACAATTTCTTTGTCCCCTACGCCCTTTAATTTCCAGGAATTGGTCACTTCAACAGTCTTCGATGGTTATACAGGTATCCAAAATAGGAACAAGATGGATGTTTGTTGTCCCAACCATTTTCGTTTCGATCTCGATAAGGAAGGCGATAATTTCGACCAAAGTCAAAGTCTGCGTATTGTTGATTTCTAGGTGTAGTGCTTCTTCTCCTATACTGTCTATTGATTCTAATGGATGAGGGTTGACTCGCACCGCAATACAGATTCATAAGTTTTAACCTCTGGCTCACTACTAGAATTGACAATTCAAGCATCTGAGGCTGCATTAATCGGGGATACACGACAGAAGGAATTGTTTTTTTTTTACAAACCTCACCTTCAAAAAGCGTAGATTTATTTCATTTTTTTTTTTTCTAGTCCGAAATCATGCGTCAGTCTTATAAGACTGAGGCGGTAAATAAAATTGAGATCGATAAACTGATGATCAAATCACACCATCTCTGTAATAGGTAAATGCCTCCCTTTCTCCTGAAGTTGTCGGAATTATTCGTAATAAGATATTGGCTACAATTGAAAAGGTTTTATCAATAAAATTTCCATTTATACTCGATTTAGTCATAGATAGCAATCCACTCTCAAATTCTTTTCAGTACCTTTCGTAAGAAAATGATTTCCCACAAACAAAGGAATTGGACACTACGAAATAACATAAAAACAGAATTTTCAAAATTTGAAAACTCCTCTTCCTTAAATTCTTTCTTTTTGCCCGGAATTAAATAAAATAATAAGAAATAGTTTCGATTTCATACAAATCGAGTCGACTAGTATAAGAATGAAGAGGTCCTAGTCAGATTCCCATCTCATGAAGAAAAAAACAAAATAGATAGACCGATTAGTTGATTTCTTACGATTGATTGAATTCGTGTCAAAATAAAATATCCGAAAAGGATGGGAGCACTAGATAAGATAAATGGATATCTAAAAAATCGATATCTTTCCTCTTTTTGTTTTTTCATACTTTTTTTCGAATTGATTGCCCGGAATTTTTGAAGGTCAAGTAAAGTAAAAAGAAAAGTGGCTTGCTATTGATTCGGTTGATGGGGCATAATCATTACGTAGGAGAGATGGCTGAGTGGTTCAAGGCGTAGCATTGGAACTGCTATGTAGGCTTTTGTTTACCGAGGGTTCGAACCCCTCTCTTTCCGTACCCTCAACTAATTTACCAATCTTAATGAACACAATGTATCAAAGAACAACACATACTCAAATTCAAAAAGGTAGAACTCGAACCGAACCCTCGGTAATTTTGATATCGATTTGCTATTGCTATTCCCTGGATAAGTACTTTATCCTGCGTCCTTTTTTAGTTACTTTTTTTATGGGAAGGAAAGGGAAGGGGGTAGGAGTAATAAAGTTGTCCAAACCTCTTCTTAATTGAGTTAGGTTTAAGTTTGCCGAGAATAATATTCTACGACTAGCAATTCATTTATTTTCAAACCAATCGATTTACTCTCGATTATTTGATTGACTAATCCATTATATTGGAATGGGTGAAGAGTCAAATGTTTTGGAACTTCCTCATGAGGAGATGAATTAAGATAACTTTGAATCATATCTCTAGATTTTTGAGCATGGCTCGCCGTAATAATATCGTGTGGTTTGCAGCGATAACTTGGTATATCTACTATACGGTCATTAACTAAAATATGTCTATGGTTAACTAATTGGCGGGCTTGGGGAATAGTCGAAGCCATACCCAATCGGAAAAGGATGTTATCCAACCGCATCTCAAGTAATTGTAGTAAAACCCGACCTGTTGACCCCTTGGCTTTTCCGGCTATACAAACATATTTTAGTAATTGTCGTTCTGTAAGACCATAATGAAAACGCAATTTTTGTTTTTCTTCTAAACGAATACGATATTGAGATTTTTTCCCAGAGCGCGATTGGTTTCTAAAATCGCTTCCGGCTCTAGGCCCTTTACTAGTTAGACCTGGTAAAGCCCCAAGACGACGTATTTTTTTGAAACGAGGTCCCCTATAACGCGACATGAAGACTCCTTTTTTGTTTGGCCATAAACAAACTGAACTAAATAAATTGATAAATTAAGCGGGGCGAAATACAATAATAATAATACAATGAAGTATTGTCCTAAAAAGAATTAAGAAATGGATTGAATTGGAGTAATAGAATTCCCGTTTTTGATTTATATTTATTTATGTATCGAAATGGATAGAAATCACTTTCTTTCTATATTAATTTATATATCATATCAATAGAAATTGATTAGAAAAAAAAAAAATAATCCTCTTTTTTTTGTTCTTCCGAAACCGAATTCTTACTGTTTTTTTGCTAATTGAAATGGGGTATATAATAGAATAGGTCGGCAACCCTTGGAAAAAAAAGGAAAAAGCCATTTCAATGTTCTTTGATTTCAAAAATACACTCTTAATCATGTGAAAATCAAAACAAATAAACAACAAAAGCCGGCTATCGGAATCGAACCGATGACCATCGCATTACAAATGCGATGCTCTAACCTCTGAGCTAAGCGGGCTCAAATAGAGCAAAAATTGTGTATGCATCGTAAACGAATAGGATCTTTTTTTTTTCGATTAATATATATGTATTAGCTATTCATAATAGCAATAGCTATAGATTTCGATTTTTTGATATTGATCAATATTCTAGAAAATAATAATTAGTAATTAGATTATTTATTCTAAATTCTAATTATTAATTATATTAATAAATTTTAGTGATATAAAATGGATATCCATTTTCTGTTTCTCAACACTTAACGTAAACTTCTTTCAATAAGGTATTTGAAAATGTTAATGTATTAGAATTCTAAAGAATTCAAAATGCTAACTAATTCAAATATTTCTAATAACTAATTTCAAAATTACTGAAATAATTAGTTTCGTTTTAGCTATAAAAAATGATTAATATTTTTAATAACTAGATACAAAATGATTGATATTGTATCAAATATATTTTTTGAGTTATTTTCTCGGAAGTTAAAGACAAAAAAAGAATCGACCGTTCAAGTATTTTAAATGCATCAAAAAAAATAATGATAATAAGAGAGGCATATATATTATAAGATGTATCAATTTCTATTGAATTGCATAAACAGAAATGATAGAATCATTTTGGGTTGGGTGTCGGCCTTGGGTATCCAATAGACATTAAACAAAATAGGCAATAAATTCAAACAACAAGACCCACTTTTTTAGTTTATAGAGTTTTGGTTTACATAGAAATAGAAATCCAATCAAGCGGTATTTAATGAAATTCGTATTGAAAAAAAATACACCGCTTTGATTTCAGCATAGTATAAAATGGGGGGATATGGCGAAATTGGTAGACGCTACGGACTTAATTGGATTGAGCCTTGGTATGGAAACATACGAAGTGACAACTTTCAAATTCAGAGAAACCCTGGAATTAAAAATGGGGCAATCCTGAGCCAAATCCGGTTTTACGAAAACCAACAGCAGTTCATAAAGCGAGAATACAAAAAGAATAGGATAGGTGCAGAGACTCGATGAGAGATGTTCTAACAAATAGAGTTTACCACGTTAAGTTGGTAAAGGAATCCTTTTATCGAAGGGGGCCTATATACATAGATATATGTACTGAACGCTATACAAACTGGATTAAGACGCTGCGAGTCTATATTGATGATTATATGCAAAATGAAAGAATTCTTGTGATGTGAATCGATTGTAGTAACTGGCAGAAAGAATCGAATCCTCATTGATTACATCATTTATAAATCAATTTACTCCAGGATCTGATAAATTTTTTGAAAAAAAAAAAACGGATTAATCGCACGAGAATAAAGATAGAGTCCCATTCTACATGTCAATAGTGACAACAATGAAATTTAAAGTAAGAGGAAAATCCGTCGACTTTAGAAATCGTGAGGGTTCAAGTCCCTCTATCCCCAAAAAAACATTTGACTCTTTAATGCTTGATCCTATTTTTTTTTGATATTTGATATGTGGTTCCAAATTTTTTTCTTTCACAAAGTTATGTACCCGAGTGTATATTTTTTTGTATTAACCCAAGTTGGGTTTGGTGTTATATAAAGTACACACAAAGTAAGACCAATTCATTTTTGAATTGACATAGAACGAAATCATATCATAAAATGAGGATGATATATTAAGTCAAATAATAGTCGGG